TGGGATGACAGTTTCTCAGTCCAAATCTGTCAAATGCAAAATTTGATCAAATCACACATCGCAATATACTAGGCCCTCTAATTCCCTAAGAGGTTTATCTAAAAGATTCGCAATATAACTAGGAAGACGTTTCAAATACCACACATGAGTCACTGAGCATGCCAGTTTGATGTATCCCATTTTGTACCTTCGTATCCGAGAATCAACAAATTCCACCCCGCATTCTTCACAATATTTCGGGTCTTCTTTTTCAGACCCAATCACTCGGTAATTTCCACAAGCACAAATCCAACTTTTTATGGGTCCAGAAATTCTTTCACAAAACAATCCATCTTTCTCCGGTTTATTGGTTTTATAATGGAAAGTATAGGGTTTTGTCACCTCTCCAACTATCTCTCCATTGGGTAGAATTTTTTTTGCCCAAGCCCTTATTTGTTGAGGAGAAACTGGTCCAATTCGAAGTTGTTGATGTTTATACTGGTCGATCATAGAATACAAATTCTGATTCATTGAGATCAAGCTTCCTTCCGATTCATCTGGAAGTTCTTTTCAGATACAAGGAAATGATTCAGTTCCAGGGCCAAAGATCGTAGTTCTCGAACGAGCAATCGAAAAGATTCTGGAGCACCTTCTGGGTTAGGTACTGTTGCTCCAATAATCGTAGCACCAAGTACTTCTTGACGAGCTCTAATATGATCAGATTTATAAGTAAGCATCTCTTGTAAAATATGAGCAACACCAAATCCCTCTAGAGCCCAAACTTCCATTTCTCCAACTCTTTGCCCCCCTTGTTTTGCCCGTCCTCTAAGGGGTTGTTGTGTAACAAGTGCGTAATGTCCACTGGAACGTCCATGGATTTTATCATCAACTTGATGAATTAATTTTAGGATATAGGACTTTCCTATTAGAACAGGTTTTTCAAAAAGATCTCCTGTTCTTCCATCAAATATTCTACTTTTTCCTGGATATTCGGGTTCAAATACCCATGGATTTTTTGTTTGCTTACTGGCTTCATATAATTCAGAAAACACTAATTTTCTTGAGGCCTCTTGTTCATATCTCTCATCAAAGGGTGCTACTCTATAATGTTTCTTTAGCAGATCTCCCGCTAACCCGAGCGAACATTCAAATATCTGTCCCACATTCATTCGTGAGGGGACTCCTAATGGGTTGAATACAATATCAACGGGCGTTCCATTTTGCAAATAGGGCATATCTTGTCTAGACAAAATCTTAGAAATTATACCCTTATTCCCATGCCTTCCAGCTACTTTATCACCTACTTTGATTTCACGTTTCTGTAAAATATATACACGAATACTTTCTGAATTATAATTGGAACCCCCCTTTCTATGGATCCATCTCACATCAATAACTCGACCCCTTCCACCTATAGGTAGTCTTAGAGAAGTTTCTTTTGAAGTGGATACCTGAATGCCAAGTATAGCTCTTAATAATCTATCCTCCGGGGCATATGACGATTCATTCGCTGCCTGAGGTGTTAATTTACCTACTAAGATATCACCTGTTTCTATCCAAGATCCCAGGATCACAATTCCATTTCTGTCTAAATGTCGGAGTAAATGAGCCTCTAAATGCGGAATCTCCTTAGTGATTCTTTCAGGACCTTGACTTGTTACATGAGTATGAATTTCATATTTTCGGATGTGAAAAGAAGTATAAATATCTTCATAGACCAGACGTTCGCTAATTAGTACTGCGTCTTCAAAATTGTAACCTTCCCATGGCATATAAGCTACTAAGACATTTTTCCCTAAAGCGAGTTCCCCACCAGCTGTAGCCGCACCGCCCGCTAGAATTTGTCCCTTTTTAATGTATTTACCCCGCCGAACCTGAGTTTTTTGATGCATACAAGTATTTTTGTTGGAACGTTGATACATAACTAATGGAATGCTTAGAGTATCCCCATTACTTGAGAAAATGATCTTGTGAGTATCAGTATAAATGATTTTTCCCTTGCGTTTGGCTATAGCTGAAATCCCCGAATCTAGAGCCGTTTGGCCTTCCAACCCAGTTCCAACAATGCACTTTTCGGACCGAGAAAGAGGAACTGCTTGGCGCTGCATATTCGAACTCATTAAAGCTCGATTCGCATCATTATGCTCGATAAAAGGAATGAGGGAAGCTCCAATAGAAAAATATTGGAAGGGAAAAATGCTTCTAAGATGAATCTCTTCCCATGCAATAGTCAGAAATTCTTGACGATATCGAGCTGGAACAATCTGTTGTTCTTGAATACCCCAATTCAAGGCCAAAGAATTTCCTGCTGCTACCATATAATATTCATCTCTATTTGGTGATAAATAAAACATCTGTGCCTCTTTTGATCTCTCAGATAATTCATAAAACGGACTCTCTATGGATCCCCAATAACCAACCTTCACATGAATAGCTAATGATCCAATAAGTCCAACATTGATTCCTTCGGACGTGTCAATTGGACAAATACGTCCGTAGTGGCTCGGGTGAATATCTCGTATCCGAAAACTAGCAGTTCGCCCCGTCAATCCTCCAGGACCCAAATAACTCCATTTTCGCCCATGAACAATTTGTGTCAACGGATTAGTTCGATCCAAAACTTGAGATAAAGGGTGTAGGCCAAAAAACGATTCATAAGTAGTTGTTAATGAAGTTGAAGTTACCAAATTTTGAGGAGTCGGTATCAATTTATGCCGGATTGCTCCACATATAGTTCCTCGAATCGCATTTTCTAAACGAGCAAGAGCCAATCCGAATTGATCCTGTAATAGATCTGCTACAGAACGAATACGTTTATTTTTCAAGTGATTCATATCGTCAAGTGTACCCATTCCCAATTTCATTCCAATCAAATGATCCACAGCAGCCAATAAATCTCGCGGTAACAAAAATGTATTGTTTTGGGATATATCAAGATTCAGCCTCCGGTTCATATTTCGTCGACCAATCTTTCCTAATTCACATCTTTGTTGAAAGAATTTCTTTTGTAATTCCTTACATAAGGACTCAGAAAATACCGGATCCCCCCCTACACAGGCAAATTGTTGATAAAACTCCAAAATAGCATTTTCTTTTGACCCAATTTTTTTTTTCTCTTTATCATTCGGGAAAGACAAGAAAATTTCAGGGTAACAAACATTATCTAGAATTTCTCTTATATTCAAACCCATAGCTGATGATAGAACTAGAATAGATATTTTTTGTTTTCTACTTACACGGGCCCATATCCTTGTTTTTTTATCAATTTCTAATTCCGACCTTCCCCCCCAATCCGATATTATAGTACTGGTATAGACAGAAATTCCGTTATGTTCCAATTCTGAACGGTAGTAAATACCGGGACTTTGCAATATTTGGTTGATCACAATTCGGTATATTCCATTTACTATAGAGGTTCCAAAAGAATTCATTATAGGAATGTTTCCAATAAAAACGGTTTGTTCTTGCATATTCCTACCGTTTTTCCAAATTAAGACCGCGAGTACATATAATTCAGAAGAATATGTGAGTGATTCATACACAGCATCTCTTTCTTTTATTAAGGGCTCTACCAATTTATATGTTTCCACAAAAAATTGAAATTCAATTTCTTGATCTCTATCTTCAATTTTTTGAAACTTTTGAAATTCTTCCGTCAAGCCCCGATTAATGAACCTACAAAATCCCTCAAATTGTATCTGACTAAATCCAGGTATTGTGGACATTCCCTCATTTCCATTCTGGAGCATCTTAATCTGAAGTTTCCTCTTTATTAAAAAATCCCATTATTCTTATTGGCTTGGCTCACTATTTATCGAACCATACCGATCGATCTAGCAATGATGGAATGGATATTCTTGTTACTGAATCACATAAAATTTTAGCCAACTCCATCCATATATATCATACGTATGAACGGAAGCAAGACAGAGAAATGGAAGGTATTTTCGACGCAAGTTCAAATTTGAGACAGATACAAATAGAAAGAAATGGAAATTGATAAAGCATTTCTGGGAAAAAATTATGTCACATAGAGTCTTTTATCGGATATCAAAATTGATCCAATTTCTATCTAATTCTTTTATTATGATATTATGATCAGAGTACAGGGTACAAAAAAAGAAAAAATAAATGAATTCAGGATTCAATCTGCTCTTTATGAATAAGATAAAAAGAAAAAAATAAGGAACAGCATAGAGTTTCCCTTTTTTTAGCACACACAATTGAATGTTCAAAAAGGAATTGGAATTGGCCAATCTTTTTTGTAGTAGAATTTCTAAAATAGAATGAAATTGCATACGCATACGTAGGAGCAATCTTTAGGAAGTACATGCCGATATAGCTATCTAGCTATCCGTATATCACATCTTTTATCATAATTGAACTTGGTACAACATAGGTTAGGTCACACTCTATCTTAATGTCTATTTTCTCTTCATATTTAATGAAAAATTCAAGCACGATGATCCTACATAAGAAATAGACCCGGGTTAGGTATCCCGTATATAAAAATTAAAAATAAAAATTTATGTTCTGGGGTTTACATATACACATATATTTTATTATAATTTATAATGATTTGTCATAATTTTGCATCCATTAAGGAAATACAAATGGAGATACAAATTTCATAGTTGTTCGCTAATTCAAAGTAAGAAAATTAAGTAAGAATAACTAAAGAGTAATAAAGAAATAGTTAAGTTAAGTTTTTAAGCGACGCGTGTTTTGAGATACAATCAATCGAAGAAAAGAATAGAAAAAAAAATTCAAATAAAAATGAGGAGAGGAATAGAATATAAGAATATAGAGAAAAATTCTCTCGATTTTGGATGGAATTTGGCGGCATGGCCAAGTGGTAAGGCGGGGGACTGCAAATCCTTTATCCCCAGTTCGAATCTGGGTGTCGCCTGATCAACAAAAAATAACTTGGACTTTTTTAATCCTGTTGATCAAACTTGACGAATTCTTGCCCCGAAAAAGCATAGACAAAGAACTAGGTCTGTCGATACTTGATTTTGAGA